AAATGCTAATAAATCAAAATAAATATGATGGAAGCGAAAGAGGAGGAAAGAGTAGATAAAATTTGATACCAAGCTATATAAGAGTCTTTCACATCCTCTTTTTTATATTTCATTAATTCAATTTAATTTTATTAAGACTTAATTCCGTAAAAATCCCTGCCTTCTTTGAAATATCATGAACTGTTCTTGTTGGTTGAGCGCCCTTTTTAAGGAAATCGAGAATAACAGGAAGATTTAAATAAGTTTGATTAGTTATCGGATCATAAAAACCCACTTTCCGAAGATCTCTTCCTTCTCTTCGGGATCGAACATCAATTGCAACGATTCGATAAACGGCTCATTGGGATAGATGTATATGAATAATACCCTCCCCCTAGAAACGTATAAGAGGCTTTGGCCTCGTACGGCTCGAGAAAAAAAATTCAATGAGTAGAAGTTAACTTTCTGTATAAAAGTTAAATATTAAATAGATTAATAAAAAAATTCAATCAATTAGCCGGTAGTGAAACCCTAAATGAAATATTTTTTTCCATAAAAAGCATTCGTAACATTCGTACTCTCATAACTCAAGTTAAATAACTCGCAAATATCTCAACAGAGAATCCTTAAGTACTCTTTTTATTGAGTAGTCTCTAACCCTTTTTTGTTTGTCTCATTTTTTAGAATACAAATTGATTATAAAAAATGATCTAGTTGTTCAAACAATTGAAAACTGGATTTCCTTGTTTCAGGATTCTTTCTTCTTACTTTGAATCTTTGGGTTTAGACATGACTTCGGTGATCTTGAATCGTTTTATTAAAAAAGGGCAGCAACAAGCCCCTTATTTTGTTTATGATTTCTTTTCTTTGTATCAAAGAATCATACAAACGCTTGATTCACGCATGATAGACTTTTGATTCAAAGAATTTTACAATTTTAAGAAAATTTCCTTTTCCATTGTAAAATTGCTTGAAAAGGCTTTTTTTCAATATAAAAATAAAAAAAAAAAAAGACTTACGAAGTTGTTCCAACTTATTGATTCGCACTAACCCTAGATCCTTACTCCTGCGAAAGGAATAAAAAGGTTCTATTCTCCTCGAGCTCCATCCTGTACTCTTTTTTATATTCAAAAAAAGCGTAGGACTCTAGTAAAATAGAACACAAAATGTCGAGCCAAGAGCACCTATATTCCTATATAAAAGTGGCGGATCAAAAAATCCACAGCAGATCATGTCCTTTAATTCAAGTCGCACGTTGCTTTCTACCACATCGTTTTAAACGAAGTTTTACCATAACATTCCTCTAGTTTGTGTGATTGATTCAATTTTGGAATCATGAATAGTCATAGTTCAGTCAGTATATCGTAATCTATACTTTTTCTTTCTCTATGAATGGAATAGTGAATTTACGCGTAAAAGGTTCAGTCAGAATTCAAATGAATCCCATATTAGATTGTATATATATAAAATCTAAATTTGAATAGAAATCTATATTTATATATATAAATATAGATATTTTTTTTTATTAAAACTCTTAGAATCTGCGGTTCTACCTTACTTACCCGCATCACACACAAATAAAAAAGCAAATAGATTTTTTTGAATTCGGTTGAAATGATGAAAAATAAGTTGATTCTTCTTTTCATTTCAATATTTATTTTTTTTTAATATTGGATTTTTAAACAGAAAGAGAAAGATGGTGTACAAAGGCAATAGAAGATTGATTCCGTAATGACTGTACTCTGGGACGGAAGGATTCGAACCTCCGAATAGCGGGACCAAAACCCGTTGCCTTACCGCTTGGCTACGCCCCATTTCGATTTTTATTCAAGACTACTAAAAGAGTAATATTGCTATTGGTTGTTCGTCAATTCAATTTCAGCCCAAATTAAATATAGATTACATTGGTGCTAGAGTTTTGACACGTGTAGATAGCAAATCAAACTGACTTTATTGATCATTACATAGAATTCAATTAAGATATTGTATGAAAATATTATTTCTTTAATTCTCATAAGAGAATGAAAGGATTTTTGATTGAGTAAGTTCAACAAAGTCTTTTTAGACTATCTTTCTTTATTTTTTTCCTTATATAAAAAATATATTAATAACTCAATCAAAATTAAATTATCCACAAGAACACCAATTTTTGTTATGCTTAATATATTTAATTTGATCTGTATTTGTTTTAATTCTGCACTTTTTTCAAGCACTTTTTTAGTCGCCAAATTGCCGGAGGCCTACGCCTTTTTGAATCCAATCGTAGATGTTATGCCCGTAATCCCTCTTTTCTTTCTTCTCTTAGCCTTTGTTTGGCAAGCAGCCGTAAGTTTTCGATGAAATTCTTAATACTGTCTTAGAAAAATGCACGATTTTTATTCTTCCAACAATTCAAAAGATCAAAAAAATCTTGACGTATGAACGAACTCTCAATTCAAACATTGAATTTTTTTGGTAGCCATACTAAATCTGGATCATTCTATTTCCTCAATTTTAGCCTCTTTTCCCTAAATGAAAGAATCTAATTAGATTCGCGTTCACCAAAAAAAATATCTAGATGTTGGTATGCAAATCTGTTTGAATATGAAAGACTCGACTATTATCTTATTACAAATGACTTTCTGAAACCTTTTTTTTTTTCTTTTTTTTCGAGAAAAAAAAGAAATCACTTAATTTTTTGGTATCAAAATTAGCTATTTGGTATAAAAATAGAGAATCTATTCTCTTTTTTTTTTTTAAGTCAGATCTTGGAGATTGTGTAATGCTTACTCTCAAACTTTTTGTATACACTGTAGTTATATTCTTTGTTTCTCTCTTCATATTTGGATTCCTATCTAATGATCCAGGACGTAATCCGGGACGTGAAGAATAAAAAAGAAAGGTTTTTTATTGCTTTATTTAATTAGTTAGTGGAAATGCTCGAATTTTATTAGGATTTTATCTAGTACACATCATCAAAAGGAGAAAGGGAAAGAGAGGGATTCGAACCCTCGGTACGATTAACTCGTACAATGGATTAGCAATCCAACGCTTTAGTCCACTCAGCCATCTCTCCTAATCGAAAAGGGATACTTATTAGGTTCCATTAGACAAAAAAAAGGCTTGAAAAAAAAAACCTTCTCCACTTTATTCTTAAAAAACTTTCTTTTTTTGTATAGATTATTCTTTATCTTATATATATTTTTTCATTTTCTATATTTTATTATATATATATAATTTATTTTTTATTATAGAAATATATTTATCATCTATTTATATATATAATTATATTATCATCTATTTATATATATAATTATATATATATATTACTATACTATTATATAACTTTTTTTATAGAACTTTCTCAGTAATTCTATTTACATAAAAAATGTAGATAAAGATTAGATAAAGAAAAGGCTCGAACTCGAAAGAGAAATAAATAAAACCACAATAATATAAATAGAAAATCCTTTTTTTATTTTCTCTCGTCCAAACACAAGTAAAAGATCTTTTTTATTTTTTATTTTAATAGCCTGGCCTGGTCAGTCCCCAGCCGGGCCTTTTTTGTTAAAGTTAAAAAGACTCATCCGATGGATTTTTAGACAAAAAAGATCTGAAAAAAAAATGGAATCCGCTTTTACTAATTTTATTAAGTCTACGCTAGAATTTTCTCGTTTTTTTTTCAGATCTTTTTATTACACTCCCGATTACTTTGTTCGACAAAAGGTCAATTTATATGCAATAATTGCATTGTAGCGGGTATAGTTTAGTGGTAAAAGTGTGATTCGTTCCTTTAACCCCTTTAATAGTTAAGGGGTCTCTCGGTTTAATTAATCTTCCGATCAAAAACTTTATTTCTTAAAAGGATTTAGTCCTTTACCTTTCAATGACAGATTCAAGGAAGATTATAGATTCTCGTAATTTGTATCCAAAGACTTTAATCAATTGTAAATTTGGATTATGAAATTCCGAAACATAATTTTTGAATTGGATGACTATTTACAATTCAATAAGTATAACAAGAGGATCCATGGATAAAGCTAGAAAAGTTTCTTTCTAATCGTAACTAAATCTTCAGTTCTATTCATTGTTTGGTATAGAAAAAATTGAAGCAAAATAGCTATTAAACGAGAACTTTGGTTTACTAAAGACATCGACATATTATATTGTTTTAGCTCGGTGGAAACAAAATACTTTTCCTAAGGATTCCGTTAAATAGAAATAAAGAACGAAGTAACTAGAAAGATTGTTCGAGTTCTCCTTTTCTATCTTCTAGAAGGATCATCTAGAAAGCAAAATTTTCTGTGAAAGCACCCAGACGGAAAAAAAAGCTAACATAGATGTTATGGGTCGAATTTTGATTTTGATTTTGTTCCCGTCTTATTTTATTTGGGAATTTCTCCATCTATCATAAAGGAGCCGAATGAAATAAAAGTTTCATGTTCGGTTTTGAATTAGAGACGTTAAAAATATAAAAATGATCAATCGACGTCGACTAAAACCCTTAGCCTTCCAAGCTAACGATGCGGGTTCGATTCCCGCTACCCGCTCTAAATTCTAAATTGCCCCTTTTTTTTATTAGAGACAATTTTCTCTATTAGAATTGTCTAATAGCAATTGTGTATTGAAGTGAATTCACTTCAATACACAATTGCTAAAAAGATTTCGCACATTCTTTTTTTTTTACAATTGGAAAGTCAAAAAAAGCGAAAAGCGTCCATTGTCTAATGGATAGGACATAGGTCTTCTAAACCTTTGGTATAGGTTCAAATCCTATTGGACGCAATATCAATATAGATATATCTATATTGATATTTATCTATTATTTCCATTTATATATATTATATAGAATATATTTTTATTCTATTTAGAAAAAAGATAAGAAAGAAATAGAATAAGAAAGAAATTCTGAATACTTTAAGATTTAATATTAAACAGATATTAGTTATATACTTCTTTCTATTATATATATACTTAACTTATATACTTCTATTTATAGAATTTCTTCAAAATGAAATTAAAGAATCAAATTGACTAAAGAA